AAGTTCTATTTACTCAACAAATTTTCCCCTCCTCTTTTGTTTGTCCACCGCTTTTTATAGTATACGTAATAACTCTAAAAACGTTCTGATACGTCTGTAAAAAACCGAAACTAACACTAGAAATGTTTGACGAACAGTATAAAGAATCATTATTATTTCGACACAAGAAAAGGATTTTCACGCCCTTTCTTGTGTCGAAGACTAGGAAGACGAATAACCCCTCCCAGAAATATTTGTTCCCTTCATTTATATTTATCCGTTCTATTTCGCGTTTACTTTTTGATAGGATCTAGCCGAAGTGAAATATATTAGAATCAAATGCATTTTATGACATTTCAATCTGACACAATAGCAACATAATAACATCACCCCATTTTTGATAAAAAAAAGAGGGGGTCAAGTCAAAAAGTCTTCTTCACAATCATGGCTAGGAATTTGGTACAAGGAATTCCCGGCATCTCGGAGAAAAAGAGTATAAACAAACAAAAGGGCTTTTTATAATTTCATTTTTTATCATAGATAATCATAATTACTAAAAAGAATTTGGTTCTTTTTATAAACTTGATGTCGATAAATCCGCGAGTCTAGAAATTCATTTCGGACAATTGAACCTTCTCGAACTGTTTCTTTTTAAGAACCAAAAATATTTGTGCCAAAATAACAGATGCGAAGAAGAACAAAAGGCCTTGTACACGTAATGGATCTTGAAGTACTATTTCTGCATCTCCCTGACCAAATCCGCCCACATTAGGATTACTTGTCAACGGTTGATCCAATTTGATAGATTCGCCTTCTGAAACAAGAAGCTCTGGCCCCGGAGGGATAATATCAACAACTTGACGTCCATCCGATGGATCCGCTATGGTTATTTCGTATCCCCCCTTTTCTTTTCGTAGGATTTTGCTTACTATACCTGATGCTGTAGCATTATAAACTGTATTGTTACTCTTGCTCCCGTCAGGATAAATTTGGCCCCTTCCCCTGTTTCCGCCTACGTATATAGGATATTTTAAGAAGTGAGTGTCTTTCTTAGTAGCGGGGTCGGGGGAAAGAATAGGAAAGGTGATTTCACTATATTTCTGACCAGGAACAGGGCCTATGACAAGAATATTTTTTTGATTGGGGCGATAGCTCTGAAAAGACAGATTGCCCATCTTTTCTTTTATCTCGGGGGAAATACGATCGGGAGGGGCTAATTCAAAACCCTCTGGTAAAATAAGAACAGCTCCCACATTCAGGACTCCTTTTTTACCATTAGCAAGAACTTGTTTCACTTGCATATCATAAGGAATTCGAACAACTGCTTCAAATACAGTATCGGGAAGTACCGCTTGCGGAACCTCAATATCCACCGGTTTATTAGCTAAATGGCAATTGGCGCATACAATACGTCCAGTCGCTTCTCGTGGATTTTCATAACCCTGCTGTGCAAAAATGGGATATGCATTTGAAATGGATGTACGAGTGATGATATATATCATGAGCGATATGGAAATAGATCGAGTAATTTGTTCCTTTATCCAAGAAAAAGTATTTCTAGTTTGCATGGTCCAACCATTGATCCCGAAAATATATTTATACAATAAATTTGGGTAGGTCACTAATGGAGTTTCCTATCCACGATTCTGTTATTTACTGGAATAATTTGTTTTGACTCAATTAATATATATAGGAATATAGGATGAATCTCCGGGATGGGTAGAAATAGAAAGCGATTTTCAATGCTTTGCTTATGTACAACTGCAAAGTAAGAAACATTATAATTGGATTAGGTAGATAATTTTTCAGTCATTCATTGAATGATAAATCACTACAAGTGACGGAGATACGCGATTTAAATAACGGAAAATCCAATATTTTAAAATTGTATCTAGAATGACTGGAAAAGTGGAAACAAGGCCAGATATAATTTGATCATTATGAACAAATCCAAAATCCTTGTAGACAAAGCCAATCATCAGTTCCCAACCATGGGGCGAATGAAATCCGATACATAAATCAGTTAATAAAAGAAGAGAAAAAGCTTTTATTGTGTCACTTAAGTTATATAGGAATTCTTGAGCCCAAGAATTAAGAATAACGAGTTCTTTATTACCCAAAATAGAATAACCACTTAGAATAATGAAACATATTATATTTGTCGAGAAGTGCAAAATCGTATGAATACGACCCTCGTTGTGTATCTTGATTAATTGGATTGTTTCTTTGTGAATTCCTATACGAAGGTTTTGTAGATGTGTCTCCGAGTATTCCTTGATCATTTCCTCTAAGAAGAGGAGTTCCTCTAATTCTATGAATTTTTCTAGAATACTCTTTTCTTCAAGATCATTCAAAAAAGTTTCGGATTGCCTAGTGTTCCACCAATTAGTAACCCATGATTCCAGACTTTTTTGAAAGGAGAGAGAAATCCACCAGGGCAAAAATACTATAGATGCAAGATATAAAAGAGGAGTGAATGCTTTCTTTTTTGCCATTTTTTCATCTGTGAATTGTTAATGAACCCGTCTCATTCGTCGACTCTATGTAATCTAATATTTCTCTCACGCATCAGTTCTATTACAAGTTATCAAACCTATGAATCTATTCACTCTTTTTGATTTGTGATTTCGTGGTTAGGCCTTGAATCTAGAAAAAAATACGGAAAAAGATGAAAAATTCGAATGAATATATATGAATAAATAATATAATAAAAATTGTTTCCCTATATCTCAATCAGTCAAATTCGAAGCATATATCTCTTTTCGATGAACGCCCGGAAAAACCACTTTAAATAATGAATATGAATAGTATTCAGATTTTGAGACAAAAGAACTCTTTTTCTATCATTCTCCTTTTCTATCATTCTCCTTTTCTATCATTATATAAAAAAAACCTCTAATATTTCGAAAAAATTTAACTGACTATGAGTAGTCATCGATAGAATAATTGAGGTAATTTTCTGAAAAATATTGTGAAAAATGAGTGACAAAAAACGACATAAATAAATTGGCTACATTATAAGAGATCCAAATTTTTCGTCATTAAGGAGCACAAAAAGGTTTTTTTATACTTGTTCCATATACGTCTGCTTTGACTCGAATGAATGTTCTGAAGAAACCTCAATTAAGTTATGTTATAGAAAAAAAGGATTCTTGCTTTTTTGCCCTCCCGCGAGAAAGCATTAATTTCTCAGCTGATTTCTTAAAATACTTCAATAGGTACACGCAAGAAATAAGCCAATTCAGCAGCTTTTTGTTCCATTTCCCGTGGAGTAAAATTCTCATCAGTACGAGTCAATGGAATGGCTCCCTGGCCTCTGATATCCATATAAAGGACACGACGAGCATAAATACCCTCTTTAACTTCTATTCTGACGGACTGAATATCTTTTATAAGAAATCGGAGGAAGACCCGACGATTTTTTCCAGGGAATCCCCAACGAAAGATACACACTATTCCGTCTTTTCTATCAAATCGATCATAACCACTACCTACATTCCACGAAATTGTGCACCACAAATAGGAGCTAATAAAAAGACCCGCGATCCCATAGAAAGACATCACAATCCCTTGTGGAAAAAAAACTATTTGCTGAGACGGAAATAAAGATATCAAATTTCTACCAAGATAACTCGAGGTTCCAACCAACAAGAATCCTAATGAACCTAAAAAAAGGATAACAGCCCAGCAGAAATTACTTGTTTTTCGAGCCCCCGTTATAGGTTCTATCCATATATGTTCTGATCGACAACTCATACTTGATCCGGTTGCTTTTTTTGGAATTGAGAGAATACCCCAAATGAATTTGCCGTTTATTTCCGAAGTAACTCGCATCAACTAGCACTAGTTTGATGTGAACCTTTAGGAGTAATTCATTAAATTGGTTAGATCTAAACTAATAACACACCCTTCGTATGACTCACTAAAGATAGCCACATGTATATAGATAGACCAACTTTACAGTTCAGCTATTCGCCGATTCGGGTCTATTTGAAACTAGCTAATAGCATTTTGGGGAGATTTCGACGGAAGCCTCTTATACCATATTTAGCTAAATGGATATCTGTGTTATGATACAAGCGTCAGTTTTGAAAAAAAAAAAGATAATATTTTGCGCCCTCGGCTCTAAACAATCTTGTTTTTTTGAACATGAAGAAATAAAGAAGCCATTGCGATTGCCGGAAATACTAGGCCTACTAAAGGGACCAAAACAGAGGGAAAATTAAGAGTTGTCATAGAATGGGTACCTCGATTTACTATTTGTACCTGTTATTATTATTTAGATTTTATATTTTATATTTATAATATTATTTNNAAAATTTTTATTAATATCTATATCTATTAAGAATTAATTATTAATTAAAAATAATATAAGTATCTACTATCTAAGTCTAAGTGAGTATATAATGTAGTTTTTCATCTTTCTACATGAAAAATTTGAGAGGATATGGATGAGATATTATTTTCTTCATTTTTTGCTCTTGTCTTCGAATTTCATTCACTAAGCAAAAAGTTTTTTTTAATGAATTAGATTCTATTTATATTGATTCAAGGGTTTGTTAGAATCCCATCCAGCAGGGATTCTTAGTCAAAATAGGATTATCGTACGCTATAGAAAGATAAAAAATTCTATACTATATTTTCTAGATTTTAATTTCATTATATATGACGAGAAGAAGATTTTTTTATTTGCCTAATTTCACGAAAAAAAGAATTTCATCTTTTATAAAGAATTTCATCTTTTATCTTGTTAATAGAGACTTCTTGATCAATAATCAGGAATATAGAAAAAGGGTCAGATTTCCGATTTTATGTGACTTTTGATTCGTTATACAATTAGATCGTATGTCAACAAAGAAAACCCATTCGTCTCAATTTCACTTGTATTCCGATAAACTAATTACTCGTTTGCTCAAAATAATGGACTTAATGTTCTAATTTTGATTCAAAGGAAAGAAAGTGTGGAGTTGAAATAACTCACTCAGAACGCCTTTTAAAGGATTACGTGGTACGATTAGATC